TACTCTTGCTTCCGTCGGGATAAATCTGACCTCTTCCCCTATTCCCCCCTACGTATATAGGATATTTTAAGAAATGAACATCTTTCTTAGTAGCGGGGTCGGGGGAAAGAATAGGAAAGGTGATTTCACTATATTTCTGACCAGGGACAGGCCCTATCACAAGAATATTTTTTTTATTAGGGCGATAGCTCTGAAAAGACAAATTGCCTATCTTTTCTTTCATCTCGGGAGAAATACGAGCGGAAGGAGCTAATTCAAACCCCTCCGGTAAAATAAGAACAGCCCCCACGTTCAAACCCCCTTTCTTACCATTAGCAAGAACTTGTTTCACTTGCTTATCATAAGGAATTCGAACAACTGCCTCAAATACAGTATCGGGAAGTACCGCTTGTGGAACCTCAATATCCACGGGCTTATTAGCTAAATGGCAATTGGCACATACAATACGACCAGTTGCTTCTCGTGGATTTTCATAACCCTGCTGCGCAAAAATGGGATATGCGCTTGAAATGGATGTCCGAGTTATGATATATATCATGAGCGATACAGAAATAGATCGCGTAATATGTTCCTTTACCCAAGAAAAAGTATTTCTAGTTTGCATGGTCTAATCATTGATCCGAAAATTTCTACAATAAGTTGGGTAGGTCACTAGGATAGTTCCCTATCCGCGATTCTGCTATTTATTGGAATCATTTTGGTAGAATACTATAGTATGAAAATCCCCCGGATAGAATTAATACTTATGTAGAACTAAAAAGTAAGAAACATTCTAATTGGATTACTACCAGTGGATCATTTATCAATCATTCATTGAATGATAAATAACTACAAGTGACGGAGATAAACGATTTAAATAACGAAAAATCCAATATTTAAAAATAGTATCAAGAATAACTGGAAAAGTGGAAACAAGACCAGATATAATTTGATCATTATGACCAAATCCAAAATCTTTGTAGACAGAACCAATCATTAGTTCCCAACCGTGGGGTGAATGAAATCCGATACAGAAATCGGTTAATAAAAGAATCAAAAAAGCTTTTACTGTATCACTTAAATTATATAGGAATTCCTGAGCCCAAGAATTAAGATTAACAAGTTCTTCATTACCTAAAATAGAATAACTGCTTAGAATAACAAAACAGATTATATTTGTCGAGAAGTGCAAAATCGTATGGATACGATCCTCATTGTGTATCTTGATTAATTGGATCGTTTCTTTGTGGATTTCTATCGGAAGCTTTTGTAGATGTGTCTCTGAGTATTCCTTGATCATTTCTTCCAAGAAGAGGATTTCTTCTAATTCTATGAACTTTTCTAGAATACTTTTTTCTTGAATATCATTCAAAAAAATTTCGGATTGCCCAGTATTCGACCAATTAGTAACCCAAGATTCCATACTTTTAGTAAATGAGAGAGAAATCCACCAGGGCAGAAATACTATAGATCCAAAATACAAAAGAGGAGTGAATGCTTTCTTTTTTGCCATTTTTCACCTGTGAATTTTTAATTAACCCACTTCATTTGTCGACTCTATGTGATCGAATATTTCTTTCAAACATGAGTTCTAGACAAGGTACAAATCTATTTTCTTTGTGATTTTGTTTGAATCTAGAAAGAATACAGAAATAGACTAAGACTCCACTTCGAATTCGACTGAAGAAATAATACAAAATCTTGTTTCCAGATATCTCAATTCATCAAATTCCACACAAGTGCCTCCTTTCGATGAATGACAAAAAAAGTCCTTTAAAGAACCCCCCTTCTATCAACAATATTTTGAAAAAAATTCCAACGATTCCCCATAGTCAAGAATAGAGTAATTGAGAGAAAGATATTGTGATGATCAAAAAAATGAGCGACAAAACAAGACAGAAATGGACCAGTTATCATTATTAAGAAAATCCACAATTTATTAATTTCTTTTATTGGGTAGTAAAGAACACAAAGGAAAGGATCAAAAAGGAGGTCGATTGACAAAAAGAAAATCAAATAATTTACAAGATATGATTTATCTACATCTAAAGTATCATTTAGTTATAGAAAAAAAAAGATTCTTGCATTTTTTCCTCCTGCTGAGAAAGCATTCGTTATTCGGCCCAGTTCCATTTATCATTCTCAAAAGACTTCAATTGGTACGCGCAAGAAATAGGCCAATTCCGCAGCTTTTTGTTCAATTTCTCGTGGAGTCAAATTCTCATCAGTACGGGTCAACGGAATAGCCCCCCGGCCTCTGATGTCCATATAAAGGACACGACGAGCATAAACACCCTCTTTAACTTCTATTCGAACGGATTGAATATCTTTTATACGGAATCGGAGGAATATGCGACGATTTTTTCCAGGAAATCCCCAACGAAAAATACACACCATTCCTTCCTTTCTATCGAATCGATCATAACCACTACCTACATTCCAGGAAATTGTGCACCACAAATAGGAACTAATAAAGAGACCCGCGATCCCGTAGAAAGACATCACGAGCCCTTGTGGAAAAAAAATGATTTGCTGAGACGGAACAAAAGATATCAAATTTCTACCAAGATAACTGGAAGCCCCAACCAATAAGAATCCTAATGAACCTAAAAAAACGATAAGAGCCCAGCAAAAATTACTTAGTTTTCGAGACCCCGCTATAAGTTCTATCCATATATGTTCTGATCGCCAACTCATACTTGATCCGATTGCATTTTATTGGAATTGAAAGAATACCCCAAATGGTTTTGACTTTACTTTTTTTGTTTCCGAATGAATTCCCATCAAACTAGTGCTAGTTTGATGGGAACCTTTTAGGAGTAATTCATCAAATTGGTTAGATCTAAAATAATAACATACCCTTCATATGATCCCAATATACATATTGATATACATATAGATCCACCAACTTTACATTTTAAGCATCCAGTGATCCTGATCTATTTGAAACTAGATAGAATTCAGTTACCCATAGGTCATTTTCTGCAGGCATAAGAGCTTTTCCTTTGTGTTCGGCGGAAATAACGCGTTCTACGGTATTTCCCGAACTAAATATCTTGTTATGCTACAAGTCTAAGTTTCAAAAGGATGAGATTCGGTCCCCTTAGATCTAAACAATCTTGTTTTTTTGAACATGAAGAAATAAAGAAGCCATTGCAATTGCCGGAAATACTAGGCCTACTAAAGGCACAAAAATAGAGGGAAAATTGAAAGTTGTCATAAAATGGGGTACCTCGATTTACTATTTGTACCTGTTCTTATTTTTTTTAATATCGTATTTTTTATTTATACTAATTATAATTCATAATTGTAATTATTATGAATTAATTAATTCAATTTGAAAATCCTTATTAGAGATAGCTTACAAATTATTGAAAGATTCATTAGAGGGAGAGACAAACGGGATTTTTCGTGAAAATGGGATTTTTGTACGTAAGACAAAATTCATTTTATTTGCCCAATTTCACGAAAGGAACAACCCGCATTTTTATCTTGTTGATAGAGACTTCTTAATTAGGAATCGGGAATCTAGGTAAAAAAAAAAAAGAGTTATCCGCAACTGCTGATTCTGTCTACAATCTACAATTAGATCTTAGGTCACCAAAGAAAACTCCATTCTTAGTTACTTTGATTCCGAAAGGTGTGGGTGGAGTTTAAGTAACTCGACCAGAACGCTTTTTAAAACATTACGGGGGACAATCTGGTTGAATAAGCCCTTGTCGAATAAATATTCAGCCGTTTGTGAACCTTCGGGTAATGTTACATTCAATGTTTGTTCAATTACTTTTTGACCCGTAAATGCAATGTAGGAATTTGGTTCGGCAATAATAATATCTCCCAACATACCAAAACTAGCCGTTACCCCACCAGTAGTAGGAGATGTAAGGATTGATATATACAATAACTTTTTATTTGATTTATAATCATATAAGGCAGACGATATTTTAGCCATTTGCATCAAGCTGAAAGCTCCCTCTTGCATGCGCGCCCCCCCCGAAGTGCACACTATAATAAGAGGTAGAAATTGATTGGTAGCGTACTTAATCAAACGGGTAATTTTCTCCCCGACTACGGATCCCATACTACCCCCCACAAACAGAAAATCCATAACCCCAAATGCTACGGGAATACCATTTAGTTGACCTACGCCTGTTTGAACAGCCTCGGCTAATCCTGTCTTATTTTCATAAGAATCAATACGATCTTTATAAGCTTCATCCTCATCAGTTTCCTCCTCATCAGTTTCCTCCTCATCAGTTTCCTCCTCATCCTCCTCCGAAGGCAAGGCAATGGGATCCAGAGAAACCATGTCTTCATCCATAGGATCCCCATCAGTTTTCTCCTCATCCTCCTCCGCACCCCAATCAATGGGATCCAGAGAAACCATGTCTTCATCCATAGGATCCCAAGTACCGGGGTCGATTGAAACTTCGATTCTTTCTGAACTACTCATTTTCAAATGATATCCACATTTATCACAAATATTCATTTGTGATAAAAAAAATTTCTTATAATGTAATGCATAACATTTTTCATTTTCGCATTGAACCCATAAATGAGCATATTTTGGAGTAGGTCCATTATTCATATAACTAGAATTGTAAAAACTAGAAAAAGAACTTTCTAGTTCACTCAGAAAAGAATGATCGTCGTTAATCTCAAAAATCAGATTTTCAATATCAAAATAAAACAGAAAAGAAAAATCTATGTCAATCTCAAAAATCAGATTTTCAATATCAAAATAGATAGAATAAATGTTTCCATTATTATCCCTAACTAAAAAAGTCTCATCAAAGATGAAATTCCGAATGTCTTTGACGCCAAATAAATAATCGACATTACTGTAACTAGTTGGATCTTCACTTTCATCTTCACTTTCACTAGTATTTTCAATAGGACAAAGCTTGTCCATTAATTTCTTTATCCCATACCCGCGTTCTAACTCCTTCTTAAAAGCCATCGAATTAAATCCTCCTTCTTAAAAGCCATCGAATTAAATCACCATCTTTCCATAGAGACTT